AGATCAAATATTTTAAAATTGTATCTAAAATGACTGGAAAGGTAGAAACAAGACCGGATATAATTTGATCATTATGAGCAAATCCAAAATCTTTGTAGACAGAACCAATCATTAATTCCCAACCGTGGGGCGAATGGAATCCTATACATAAATCAGTTAATAAAAGAATAGAAAAAGCTTTTATTGTGTCGCTTAAGTTATATAGGAATTCTTGAACCCAAGAGTTAAGAATAACAAGTTCTTCATTACCTAGAATAGAATAACCACTTAGAATAACGAAACAGATTATATTTGTCGAGAAGTGTAAAATTGTATGGATGCGATCCTTGTTGTGCATCTTGATCAATTCGATCGTTTCTTTGTAGATTTCGATGCGAGGACTTTGTAAATGTGTTTCCGGGTATTCCTTTATCATTTCGTCCAAACGTAGGAGTTCCTCTAAGTCTATGAATTTTTTTAGAATACTCTTTTCTTGAATATCATTCAAAAAAATTTCGGATTGCCTAGTATTCCACCAATTAGTAACCAAAGATTCCAGACTTTTATTAAATGAGAGAGAGATCCACCAAGGCAAAAATACTATAGATGCAAGATATAGAAGGAAAATGAATACTTTCTTTTTTTCCATTTTTTCGTCTGTGATTTTTTTTTTTAATGAACGCACCTCATTCGTCGACTATATACGATACTAATATTTCTATCAAGCATAAGTTCTCTTACAAGTCATCGAGCCCATGAATCTATTTCCGGGTTTTTATTTTACAGTGGTTAGTCCTTGAATTTAGAAAGAATACAGAAATAGAATAAAAAAGAGCCCACTTCAAATTAATAGTAGTCGGATTTTGAGACGAAAGAACTCCCGTTCTATCAAAATAAAAAATATTTCTAAAAAAAAAAAAAAATTGTGGACACAAACAATTTAGTTTTAGATTTTAGAATTGTTTCGTATACGTTTTCTTTGGCTCGAATAAGCGTTCTAAGTTATGCTATAGAAAAAAAGGAGGATTCTTGAGTTTTTTCTCTCTTGCAAAGTATTCATTCTTCAGTTCCTTTTTTCAAAATACTTCAATTGGTACACGCAAGAAATAGGCCAATTCAGCAGCTTTTTGCTCAATCTCTCGTGGAGTCAAATTCTCATCAGTACGAGTCAAGGGAATGGCCCCTTGGCCTTTGATTTCCATATAAAGGACACGCCGAGCATAAATACCCTCTTTAATTTCTATTCTGATGGACTGAATGTCTTTCATAAGGAATCGGAGGAATATGCGACGATTTTTTCCAGGGAATCCCCAACGAAAAATACACACTATGCCCTCTTTTATATCGAATCGATCATAACCACTACCTACATTCCACGAAATTGTACACCACAAATAGGAGCTAATAAAAAGACCTGCGATCCCATAGAAAGACATCACGATCCCTTGTGGAAAAAAAATTATTTGCTGAGAAGGAAATAAAGATATAAAATTCCTACCAAAATAACTGGACGTTCCAACCAATAAAAACCCTAATGAACCTAAAAAAAGAATAAAGGCCCAGCAGAAATTACTTGTTTTTCGAGACCCCGCTATAAGTTCTATCCATATACGTTCTGATCGCCAACTCATACTATAACTAGACCTAGTTGCATTTTATTGGAATTGGGAGAATAACAAAAATAAATTTTATTTTTTTTTTTGTTTCCGAAGTAACTCTCATCAACCAGCACTATTATGATGTGAACCTTTAGGGGTAATTCATCGAATTTCTTAGATCCCAACTAAAATAATAACATCCTTTTCATATTCATATGATTTCCTAATACATATAGATATATTGACTTTACATTTCAGAAATTCTCCCCGATCCCGTGAAAATAGTTATAATTCATTTAACCATATATCATATTTACACATACATAAGAGCTTATGCCCGAAGGACGACACATGTTAGACCATATTCTACTAAATAGATATCCGTGTTATGATCCAAGTAAGTCTTGAAAAAAAAAAAAAAGATAAGATTTGTCCTTATCGTATCTAAAAAATCTTGTTTTTTTGAACATAAAGAGATAAAGAAGCCATTGCAATTGCCGGAAATACTAAGCCCACTAAAGGCACAAAAATTGAGGGGAAGCTGTTGAGAGTTATCATAAAATGGGTACCTCGATTTAATATTTGTATCTGTTATTTATTGTTTTATATTAATATTTTAACCTTATCCTTATATTGTTATAAAGATATCTTATAATTCATATATAATTTTTATATTATACTAAGTATACCTAAGTGAGTATATATACTTAATAGGGAGTATATAAGTATATGTTTTAATAAATATATATTAATTAATATATTAATTAATAAATACAATAAATAATAAAATACAATAAATAATAAAATACAATAAATATGTAAATAAATGGACCTATTCATCTTTCTACATGTTTCTACATGAAATATATGTATGATAATCCACCCTTTATTCGTATTATTAGTTATTATCTTGTTCTTGTCTT